TCCATGGATCCTTTACTTATACTTAAAAAATTGGAAGTATTGATCCAATTCAAAAAAAAAAAAAAAAAAAAATTATGTTTCGCAATTTCATAATCCAAATTGTCAATTTCGAATTGACTCTTGGATACAAATCACGAGAACGGATATTTTTCTCCGAATCTTTTATTTAAATTTGAGAGTGAAAGGATTCAAATTTAATCCTTTTAAGAAATAAAGTTTTTGATTGAAATATCAATTAAATTGAAGGACCCCTTAACTATTAAGGGGATTAATTGAACGAATCACACTTTTACCACTAAACTATACCCGCTACAATGCGATTATTGTATAAAAAGGGCCCTTTGTCGAACAAGAGAATCAGATGTAATCAAGATAGGACATAAATTTAAAATAATCATGAAATGAAAATTCGAAATTAGAACGTTGACGTCTTTGTCAGGAGTCCTCGTAAAGGAGGAGTTATTTCGTTTAAATAACTAAATTTAATAATTCAAAACAATTTCTTTTGTTGGACGAATTTTGACAGATATGGCTCGACAAAATAACTTTTATCCACACACCAAATACAAATTTTTATTCTTGATTCAATCAAAAGAATGGAAATAGTCCTTCTTTTTATTGTTCCTTTGAATACAATAACAAGTATTTCATTTTGTGGTTTTCAAATCAAATTCAAATAAATCGTTTTTTTATGGTATGGTTCGCACCCTTTCTACGGTTCAGCGGTATGGGTCATTAGAACAAAAAAAGGCCCGGCTGGGTACTGACCAGGCCAGGCCGTGGAAGTGGAAATAAAAAAGGCCCCGTTGAACGAAATTAAAGAGATATTCTTTTCTTTATTTTTTTCTATTTTATCTCTTTCGAATACTTTCTTTATTTTAATTTTCTAAAAATGATAGAAATGGAATTGCTGATAAAAGTTATATCTATTTATATAATAGAATACAAAAGACAATAAAAAAAAGAAATTCTATAAGCTATATTTTCTATGAGCTATATAATCAATTTACTTTCTATATTCTCTTCTATATTCTCTAGAAGAGAATATAGAAAGTAAAGATAGAAAATCAAGTAAAGACGGGCTTTTTCAAGCATTATTTTTTGTGTAATGTAACATAGTAATTTTATTTTTTATTTTTTATTTTTTATTTTCAATTAGGAGAGATGGCTGAGTGGATTAAAGCGTCGGATTGCTAATCCGGTGTACGAGTTATTCGTACCGAGGGTTCGAATCCCTCTCTTTCCGTTTCGGGCGATGGCTTGGTATTTTTCAAATTTACCTTTAGCGAACACTTTTACTTTATTTTTAATAGTAACTGGGAATCAAAAAATCCTAAGAACGTTTATACGAATAAAGTAAGCAACTCCTTCCTTTTTTATTCTTCGCGTCCGGGATTACGCCCTGGATCATTAGACAGGAATCCGAAGATGAAGAGCGAAACAAAGAATATCACTACGGTGTAAACAAAGAGTTTGAGAGTAAGCATTACACAATCTCCAAATCAGGTTTTTGGGGAAAAGGAAAAAGAGAATAGATTCTCTATTTTTATACTACATATCCAATTTTGACATCAAGAAATGAAGTTCTTTTTAGAATTTGATTCTCTAAATAGAAAATCGTTTTCATAAATTAAATTCACACAATTAGAATTCTACATTTTGGTTGGCTCTAATATAAGATGGTTTCAGTGAAAAAGGGTCATAATCAACAAATTGCAAATAGCAAATGGGGGATCAAAATGGATCGCGGTTCCCCAAGAATTTCATTGTTTGAATTGAGGCGGGGGTTCGTTCATATTGTAAGACTCATCTGCTCTTATTTATTAATTGTTAGAATTTTTTTTTTCGAACTAGAATAAATCATGAATTTTTCTAGCACAATATTAAAGATCTTATCGAAAACTTACAGCAGCTTGCCAAACAAAGGCTAAGAGAAAAAATAGAACAGGTATTACTGGCATAACATCTACAATTGGATTCAAAAAAGCGTAGGCCTCGGGTAATTTAGCGAATAAAAAACTACTCGAATAAAGGGCAGAATTAAGACAGATATACATTAAACTAAAGATATTAAGCATAACAAACATTTTGTTCTTGGAGATAATTTTATTTTGATTGAGTTATTAATATCTTATTGATATAAGATAAAAATGAAGAAAAGAAAGTAAGGTAGACAAAAAAAACTTCTTGGAACCGACCCAATCAAAACAAAAATCCTTCTATTCTCGTGTGAGAATTGAAGAAATCATACTTTCATACAATATCTTAATTGAATTCTATGTAATGATCAATAAATTAAGTTGTATTTTACACCTACATGTGTCAAAATCCTAACACTAAAATCAGAATCGAATTTTGGGGCTTTGGACTGGAATTGACGAACAGCCAATACCACTGGTACTCTTTATTAGTACCAAATCGAAATTGAAATGGGGCGTCGCCAAGTGGTAAGGCAACGGGTTTTGGTCCCGGTATTCGGAGGTTCGAATCCTTCCGTCCCAGACCGGGCAGAATAAAAATTTTCAATTCCCGTTTGCGCAACCCTCTTAAGTATATATTGATAAAATATACGTGTACGTCTTTTTTTTTTTTTTTTTTTTCGAATAAAAAAAAATTATTTTCTCAACCGGATCTTTTTTCACAAATTGAATCGAATTCAAATAATACGAAAATGGAACTGAATGCATTTGTGGTCCCCGCAAGCGGGGAACATCGATCACAAGAGTTTGAATCCAAAAACGTTGGATGGGCGTTTTTGCGTATGCCCCCCTCTTCCTCTTTCATTCACTTTCATATTTAAGCGAGTTTCGTAGAAAAGTCTGACGCCCCCCCCTCGAATTGAATTTTCAAAGATCCGTTCTAAATCGAAATGGGAAAGCCTCCCCATTCCTATCTTTTTAGAATCCCAATTATTCTCTTTTCATTTCGGAATTCTAAACAAGAGGGTATTCCTGGTACTGATTGAATTCGGGATTAAGTCTCTTAAGTAAGACTAGGTTAGATTAAAATAAAAAACAACAAATTAGAAAGGAAACAATGACTTAATCTGGGCCCTTTTGTCTTTGTATCTATACAAAATAGTCTAGCATTCCGTAAAATGGGATCTTTTTTTTTTTTTTATTTATTTAGGATTCCCACAGAAAGAATTCGGGGTGGGAGTAGGTAAGAGTTAGTGAGCAATGAAAGATACCGATTTGAATATCGGTGTCGGTCCAAATTTCATTAACCAATAATCCCGCTCTATATGGAATGGAGGCTCTTTGATTCTAACCCAAATTTTGCGGTCTTGGTCTTTTTTTAATGAATAATTGTAAATCTCTGGAATAACAATTGAGACGGGGGTTATTCATATAGTCTATTTACTTGAATTTTCTACTATTTACTTTATTTTCTATTTTATTTATTTTATTTTGAATTTGGGGAAAGATTATTGAATCTGAAGCCCAAGCCAAAGAAACGACACATAATTTGAGGAAAGGCTTATATGCATGGATTGCTATCCTTCTATTTCAGAGATAACGTCCTTTTGCTTTTTAAGATTTGTGAGCCCTTATCTTCCTGTTAAATTAAATATTTAACATACAATATACATAATTACTTCCAACGAAAATTGTTCAGTCTAATCTGATAGATACAGAAATCGCCCATTTTTGTAATTCTGATTTTCTCTTTCATTTCAGGATTCCGGATGAACGACTAACAACCTAAATATTCCCTTCATATACAAGGAAAAAAGTCTGTGTATCGACCGAAGCAATGACTATTCATGATTCCATACTGGAATCAATTACATACCGGTTCCAAACTAGAGAAATGTTATGGTAAAACTTCGTTTGAAACGATGTGGTAGAAAGCAACGTGCGACTTGAAGGACATGATCCGCTGTGGATTTGTTTTTTACATCCACCGTTTTCTATTTTATATGAATGGGCTCTTGGCTCGACATTTTTTCTTCAGTTCTATTAGAATCCTCAAGTTTTTTGGGGGGGGTAATGGAACTAGTACAGGATGGAGCTCGAGTATAAAGTATTTATTCCTTTCTCAGGGGCAAGGATCTAGGGTTAATACCAATCAATAAGTTGGAAAAAACTTCGTAAGTAAATTTTCGATATAGAAATCGAAAGGATCTGATTCGAGCAATTTTGAAATCCAAAAGCAAGGGGAAAATTTGTTGGAATTGGGAAAACTTTTTCTACCAAAAGTGTATCCTGTAGGAATCAATTGTTCGTATGATTCTTTGATAGAAAGAAATCAAAAGGGGGTGTGTTGCTGCCATTTTTTAAAATAAAAAACGTTAAAGATCACCGAAGTAATGTCTAAACCTAATGATTCAAAGCAAAGATAAAGGATCCTGGAACAAGGAAATACCATTTTTCAATTGTCTCAACAATTCAATCCAATCCAAAAATAGATTCGATTCGAAACGAGACAAACAAAAAAGGGGCTTGAGACCGCTCAAAAAAGGAAATGCCTAAGGATTTTCGGCTGGGCGTTGAAACTTATCTAACTTGAGTTATGAGAGTACGAATTCTTTTTTTGTTTCTTTTGAAAATGACAAAGAAACAAAAAAAGAATAACTTAAATCTCTAATTGATTTGATTATTTTATAGATCTATTTGACATTCTAATTCTATACATAGACATAACTGTCACTTCTAACCATTTTTTTTTTCTCGAGCCGTACGAGGAGAAAACTTCTTATACGTTTCTAGGGGGGGTACTGTTCATCTATATCTATCCCAATGAGTCGTTTATCGAATCGTTGCAATTGATGGTCGATCCCGAAGAGAAGGAAGAGATCTTCGGAAAGTGGGTTTTTATGATCCGATAAATAATCAAACCCATTTAAATGTTCCTGCTATTCTATATTTCCTTGCCAAGGGCGCTCAACCTACAGGAACCGTTCATGATATTTCACAGAAAGCGGGGGTTTTTACAGAAGTTAGTCTTAATCAAACGAAATTCTATTAAGGAATAGAACAAAAAAGAGGGTGTGGATGCGCTTTATCTAGTTTTGTATAATTTTTTCTTTACTATCCCCCCTTTTGTTCTATTCAGACCTATTTCTTTTCGGTTTTTTTTTTTTCAAGTCTTTCTCTAAAAAAGTATTCTTAAAGTTTTTTATTTATCTAATTCTTTAGATATTATTTATTAATTTCCATATTTATTATATCTATTTATTAATATATAATTTGATTTGTTATTTGGATTTGAATTCAATTTAATAAATAACCAATTAACTCTTTTTGTTTTTGTTATTGTATGTTTTTAGTATTTTCTCAATCTTGCTATTCAATATTCAATGTCATATTGACAATATTGTAGTGAACAAATATAATTTGATCATGGAGAACTGGGCCCATTTATCTCCGTTCCATAGGTTTTGGTTGTCTTTTTTTTATGTTCAAAATCGATTAGAAATTTTTTTGATTCGAGTTCTTGCTAATTTCATTTTTTGATTCCGTTTTGAAATTCCATTTTTTTTTTTATTTATTTTTATTCCGATTCTATCTACCCATTCGAATTATTTGGGTTGCTAACTCAACGGTAGAGTACTCGGCTTTTAAGTACGGCTAGCATCTTTTACACATTTCTATGAAGCAAAGAATTCGTCCAAATCTTCGGGAGAGTTTGTAAGACTGCGACTGATCCTGAAAGGAATGAATGGAAAAAACAGCATGTCGTATCAATGGATAATTTTGAGAATATTTTATTCTTGTTCAATCGCTATAAAACCAAGTTTGAATTCTTGGCGCGGAACAAAATAAATATAATTATTAAGAGTTGGGTCGAGTGAATAAATGGATAGAGCCCGAGGGTTCCAATTATAGGGAAACAAAAAGTAACGAGCTTCGGTTCTTAATTTGAATGATTATCCGATCTAATTAAACGTTAAAAAGATATTAGTTCCTAACGCGGGGAAAGGTTTTCCCATGAGGGGATTATCGATTTATTTAATGAGTCCTAAGTATTAGCGGGTCCCTATTATGGGTTGTAACTGAATGTGTAGAAGAAGCAGTATATTGATAAATAGAGTTGTTTTTTTTTTTCCAAAATCAAAAGAGCGATTGGAGTGAAAAAATAAAGGGTTTCTAACCACTTAGTTATACTATAACTATAACAAACATAAACCAATTAAATTAACTCAAAATGAGAGGATAGAGAATCCGGTGATGAGTCTACCCATTTTCAAGGTATCCACTTTTTTTACTACAATACTTTGTTTTCACCGTATCGCACTATGTATCGTTTGATCGCTCACTAAATCCCTTACCTTTGTTTTTAATCGAATTTCAAATGGAGGAATTTCAAGTATATTTAGAACTAGATAGATCTCAACAACACGACTTCCTATACCCACTTCTTTTTCGGGAGTATATTTATGTACTTGCTCATGATCATGGTTTAAATAGCTCGATGATGTCATTGGAAGGTGGGTTTTATGACAATAAATCTAGTTCACTAAGTGTGAAACGGTTAATTACTAGAATGTATCAACGGATTAATTTGAGTATTGTTGCTAATGATTCGAATCAAAATCCGATTTTTGGGCACAACAATAAGTTATATTCTCAAATTATATCAGAGGTATTTGCTGCTGTGGTGGAAATTCCATTTTCCCTACGGTTGGTGGCTTTTTTAGAAGGGAAAGAAATTGAAAAATCGCCTAATTTCCAATCAATTCATTCAATATTTCCTTTTTTCGAGGATAAATTGTCCCATTTAAATTATGTGTTAGATGTACGAATACCCTACCCCATTTGTCCCGAAATCTTGGTTCAAACCCTTCGCGAATGGGTAAAGGATGCCTCTTCTTTACATTTATTACGGTTCTTTCTCCACGAGTATTTTAATTCGAACAGTCTTATTACTCCAAAGAACTCTATTTCTGTTTTTTTAAAAAGTAATCCAAGATTGTTATTGTTTCTATATAATTCTCATGTATATGAATATGAATCCATCCTCTTTTTTCTCTGTAACCAATCGTCTCATTTACAATCAACATCCTTTCGAGTCCTCGTTGAGCGAACGTATTTCTATGGAAAAGTCGAACATCTTGTCGAAGTCTTTGCTAAAGATTTTCAGGACATCTTAGGGTTGGTCAAGGATCCTTTCATGCATTATGTTAGATATCAAGGAAAATCCATTTTGGCTTCAAAGGATACGCCTCTTCTGATGAATAAATGGAAATATTACCTTGTCGGTTTATGGCAATGGCATTTTCACGCGTCTTCTCAACCAGGAAGGGTTCAGCTAAACCACTTATACTTAGGCAAGTACGCTATTAACTTTCTGGGCTATCTTTCCGGTGTGCGACTAAATTCTTTGTTGGTACGGAGTCAAATGCTAGAAAATTCATTTCTAATAGATAATTCTATGAAGAAGGTCGATACGACCGTTCCAATTATTCATCTGATTGGATCATTGACTAAGGCGCGGTTTTGTAACGCATTAGGGCATCCTATCAGTAAGTCGACTTGGTCCGATTTCTCTGATTCT